ATTAATAAATAATAATAATATAAAAAAATATATACGATAAATAAAAAAAAACTCATTGAAATTGAGGGAAATACCCCATTTTTATATTTCGAGACGTACTTCTGTCATTTACTCACTTGATTTTTTCTATCCATCTTATATCAATTTCTATCAAATCCATTTCTATTAATAAGATAAAACTATCAATAAGATAAAAAAGATAAAAAGATTTTTGTCGTTATAGAATATGGCAGTCTATGATAAAATAGAATATGGCAGTCTATGATAAAAAAAAAAAGATTCAATTACATTTGCGGATTTTTTGAATACGATCAAATTTGTTAAAAAAAAATAGGATTCTGAAAAAAGTTATTAAAAATAAAAAACAAAAATTGCAGTTGATAAACTCCCAAATAGAAAATTCTTCACAGAGGAAATCTTTAGTTTAATTTTTCATAATCTTTTTTTTTTTGATATATTAATCTTTATTTGGATATATATAGAATAATAATAGAATAAATCTTTATTTGGATATATATAGAATAATAATAGAATAATAAGAATCAAAAAAAACTATGCTCTGGGACGGAAGGATTCGAACCTCCGAATACCGGGACCAAAACCCGTTGCCTTACCGCTTGGCCACGCCCCATTTATCTTTTTATTCAACCCTACTCAAAACTAATACTAGTTTTTGTTCTTCGTCAATTCTCGCCAAATATCTATGAAATAGATTCTGATTAGCTTGTTGTTTGGATTTAAATAGGTGTAGATAGGATCGATGTAGATATAGAATTAAACAGAATTTATTGATTATAATATCGAATTCAATTAAAATATTGTATGAAAATCGGATTTTTCTATTCTTTTCTGAGTTGAGAGAATTGAAGGGTTTTTGATTGGGGGAATTTCTAAGTTTAAAGAATGGTTTTTGCGCTAACTTCCTAATATTTTATATCCATACTTTCTATCATAAATAGACTATTTATAACTCAATCAAACTACAATTATTTTCAAGAACAAAATATTTATTATGCTTAATCTTTTTAGTTTTATTTGTATCTGTCTTAATTCTGTCCTTTCTTCAAGCAATTTTTTCTTCACAAAATTGCCTGAAGCCTACGCTTTTTTGAATCCAATAGTGGATGTTATGCCAGTAATCCCTGTGCTCTTTTTTCTATTAGCCTTTGTTTGGCAAGCTGCTGTAAGTTTTAGATGAGATCTTGAATACTGTCCTTCTTTACTACTGTCCGAAAATAATACATGATTTTTTTTTTATTTGAGAAAAAAAAATTATAACACTTGATAAGATCAAATAAGTCTTATAATATAAGCTATAAGCCCTCAATTCAAATCTGGAAGTTATTCTATAGATGCAAGAAATCTCGATTATACCATTTTGAGATTCTGGACTTTTTTCCATTCCATTGAAATAAATCGTAATCGTATTAGATTCAAGTCCCCCGCAATATCGAATTATAGGTATGAAAAAAAGTTTTGGCACCGAACGACTCGACTTTTATTAATATTCAAAATGAATTTAGAAAATTCTTTTGTATTTCTAGAACCCATTTTATCTCTTGTTTTCAAAATATTTTATGTGGTATAAAACTCAACTAAAAAGAGAGAATCTATTTTCTTTTTTTTTTTCCAAACCAAAAAAGATTTTGGAGATTGTGTAATGCTTACTTTAAAACTCTTTGTTTACACAGTAGTGATATTTTTTGTTTCTCTCTTCATCTTTGGATTTTTATCTAATGATCCAGGGCGCAATCCGGGACGTGAAGAATAAAAAAGAAAATCTTTTCCTTGCTTGATTTTTCAATGTTCTGAGCATTTTATTTATTCTACATCTTTATATATTATTCTACATCTTTATATATTAAATAAATAAATAAATATATTAAATAAAGCAAAAAGGTTCGATAAATTTGAAAAAAAAAATACCAAGTCATCAACGGAATCGGAAAGAGAGGGATTCGAACCCTCGGTACGAATAACTCGCACAACGGATTAGCAATCCGACGCTTTAGTCCACTCAGCCATCTATCCCAATTCAAAAAAAAAAAGTAATTAAATTGTTACATTACACAACACGTAAAGTTGGAAAAAGCCCCTTTTTGATCTCTCTTTATTACTTTAATTGTTTCGTAATTTAATTGTAATTAATTCATTTTATATTGTATTTAATTACAATAAAATTAATAAAATCAATAAAATTAATAAATAATTTATTTAATAAATAAATTAGATTATATAAAATAAATTAATAAATTAAATGAAATTATATAATTATATATTGTAATTCTATTCTATTTATATATTCTATATTCTATTTATATATTATAAAATATTATAAAATATTATAAATGTATTCTCTATTTATATATTCTATTTAATATTTATTAATATTATTATTAATATTAAATTTACATTTTTTAACTATATTGTAATTAATATAATGATATATGGTAATTAATATAATGATATATGAATGTATAGATAATAGATAAATCTTCTC